TTTTATCCTTACCTCAGCTCGTTGCATACCTTGATCCACTACTGCTCGAATAGCATTTCCTGCTGCAGTTTGAGCAGCAAAAGGTGTTCCTCTTCTTGTACCCCTGAATCCACAAGTACCCGCGGAGGACCAAGAAATAACCCGGCCCCGTACATCTGTAACGGTCACAATGGTATTGTTGAAACTTGCTTGAACATGAATAACTCCTTTTGGTATTCTACGTACATTTTTACGTGAACCACTGCGTGTATTTTTACGTGAACCAATTCTTAATATAGGTTTTGCCATATTTTTTCATTTCACAATAAATATATGGATATATCCATTTCATGTCAAAACGGACTTAGCCCCTTGGAAGTACCTTTTATTTTACTTTATTTCCTTTAGTAAGATTATCCTTGTCTTTGTTTATGCCTCGGGTTGGAACAAATTACTATAATTCGTCCCCTCCTACGGATTAGTCGACACTTTTCACAAATTTTACGAACGGACGCCCTTATTTTCATAGTTGTTATTCCTTAATTCTGTGAATATACTTAATTGTTGGACGAAAAAAGGTTTCTTGATATTTTTTAATCTTTAATTGTATCTTCGTGAAAGGAATGTTGAAATAAAAAAAAAACCACTTACTCTTTTGAATCCTTGTTATGGGGTCTATAAAGCGGTTGTCCCCTGATTAACTTTTACCTAAGATACCTAAGAACTTGCTAAAAATTTTACTTTTTTCTTCTAAAGGTATACCTATACAAAAATATGTCGAATCCTTTCAGAAGCACGACCTAAAATCAAACAAATCCTTAGTATCTAAACAAAATCTAACCATGCCGTTCGGAAGTGATTCAGAAAGAAAATTTTCATTAATTTATTTTTTCTTTAATTTCATTCGAGGTAAAACATCCCAAACTTTTTTTAGCAGGGGTGGTAGCACACAACCCCCCATTTTTAACAAAAGTATTACCATATATAACACAAAATTTCTCCGCCGATTCTTTTTAGTCGAGCTTCTCGGTCGGTCATTATACCTTGAGAAGTCGAAAGGATTACAATTCCTATTCCGCCTAAAATTCGTGGAATTCGTTGAGAGTTAGAATAGATTCGTAGACCTGGTCGACTTATTCTCTTTAAATTTAAAATAGTTTTATAGGATTCTTTCTTATTTCGCCTATGTTTTAGGGTTAAAATCAAAAAAGATTGGTTGTTTTCGCTATGTTTCCTTACGTTTTCGATAAAACCCTCTCGTAAAAGTATTTTAACAATGCTTTCGGTTATGTTAGTTGACCCTATTCGAACTGTTCCTTTTCTATTCATGTCAGCATTTCGTATAGAGGTTATTATATCAGCAATAGTGTCTTTCCCCATGATAAGTTAAAATTCCTTATTGTTCTATAATTTTGATATAATCAACATGTTCTTTTTCTTTTATTGATATATAGATATAGACGAATTATATATTAATATATGAATTAAATTTAAAAAATTTTAATTATTAAGGGTATATGCGTGATACACAATCGATTAATTAATTTTATTTCAATACCAATTTTTTATCCTATACTAATTATAACTATCGATATTTAGGTCTTATAAGACCTCAGGAGCTAATGAAACTATTTTAGTAAAGTTTAATTGTCTCAATTCCCGTGGGATCGCCCCAAAAACTCGAGTTCCTTTTGGATTCCCTTCTTGATCAATGACAACTGCGGCATTGTCATCATATCGTATTATCGTCCCATTGTTACGTTTGAGTTCTTTACAAGTACGTACAATTACAGCTCTGATCACTTCTGATCTTTCTAGAGGAGTATTTGGTATTGCTTCCTTGATTACAGCAACAATAACGTCACCAATATGAGCATATCGGCGATTACTAGCTCCTATTATTCGAATACACATCAATTCTCGAGCCCCGCTGTTGTCTGCTACATTCAAATAGGTTTGTGGTTGAATCATATCATTTTTTTGTATCTCTTCTTTTAATGCAAAGGACGAAGTAAAAAAATATTGTTTGTCAAAAAAAATAAAACCGATAATCTTTTTATCCTTAAAAGTTATTTATCCTTTTCATTCTATATTCCTATTCAGAAATAATGAATTGGGTTTTTATAGGCATTTTTGATGCCGCTATTGAAATAGCTTTTCTGGCTATATTTTCGGGTACACCACCCATTTCATAAAGGATTTTACCTGGTTTAACCACAGCTACCCAATACTCTGGGGATCCTTTCCCAGAACCCATACGCGTTTCCGCGGGTCTTACTGTAACTGGTTTGTCTGGAAATATACGTACCCAAATTTTTCCCCCGCGTCGTACATTTCGTGACATTGCCCGTCGCCCTGCTTCTATTTGTCTAGATGTGATCCAAGCGGGTTCAAGTGTTTGAAGAGCATATCTGCCAAAACAAATACGATTCCCACGAGAAGATATTCCTTTTAGTCTTCCTCGATGTTGTTTACGAAATCTGGTTCTTTTTGGGTTATAGTTGATGGTTTTTTCTAAATTATAAATTCCATCTCTACTACAGAACTGAACGTGAGAGTTTCTTCTCATCCAGCTCCTCGCGAATAAAAGTACAATACTAAAAAAGCTTTTATTAAGATATAGATGTAGTTAATGATTAATCCTATTAATCATGTAATCATGGTCTTTTTTTTTTTCATCTGATCTCTTATAAATTTGTGTATTTTTTTTGAATCCAAGATGAATTTGATTTATATTTATTTAAAAATTAAAAATAACGTAATATAATCATCTCGAATGTCGTTTTTGTTAGAGTTATAATATTCTAACAAATAAAAATTTTTTCTTTTATATTTTTCTTTTTTTTCGCCGGCGAATATTTACTCTTTCAATATTTATTTAAGTTTTATTTTTATACCACGAGGTCTCAGAATCTAAATAAGAATATATAATAAAGTTTATGGTGTATTCCGCCATCCTGTCCAATGAATTACTAAGATTTGTTTTTCAATAGAATCCTCTATATTCATGGGTTCCGTCGTTCCCATCGCTTCGTTATTAATCATTAGGCCCGAATTCTACAATGGAGCTCTTACATGAAATTTTTAATTTCATTTTTTTTTATTTTTGAGTCAATTTTCTCAGTTTTATTGGCTCAAGGCTCTTAATTTTTTGTTTTAAGAACAGATTTTTTTAATTATTATGAATGAATCTGTATTCATGCTTTATTACATTGCTTTTCTTACAGTGACCTCATAGACTTTCCAAATTGGAATCATATATCATTAATATTCAGTTTTTTCTCTCTTTCTTTCATCCTTCCATTTATCCGCATACTTTTCGATTACCTTTCATAACTTAATAATAATATTTCATTATTCTTTTTTTTTTTTTTTTTAACAAAAAATTCAGTTGCTACAATGATATGATCAGTCTATCATATCTTGACTGATTTTTTTGGATCCAGATAATGCGAAGCAATGAGTTGCTTAGGTTTTTTTAATGCTATGGTTATTAGTTGCTCTTATCTTATAGGTAAGTTCTTTTTTATTTTTTTCTTTATCTAATCGAATCCTAAACTAACGAGTCACACACTAAGCATAGCAATTATATCAAAGGAGTTTTGATGGAAATTTTTATTCAACCTTATAGAATTGCTTATTTTTTTTTCTAAAAAAAAAGAAGACTGCAATTTTTTTTTTATTGCTGTATAGTTTTATACTAGATAGTTTTAGTTTTTTTTTTATTCTTGGCTAAAATGTAAAGACAAAGAAAGTTTTTTTTATTCGTCCGCAAATATCCAAATTTTTATTCCTAAGACCCCATAAATAGTTCGAACTGTATAGGCACAATAATCAATTTTAGCTTCAATTGTTTGTAAAGGAACTCTGCCTTCTCTGATCCATTCAACACGTGCAATTTCTTTTCCGTCAATACGTCCTGCAATTTGTACTTGAATTCCTTTTGTATTCGCCTGTTCAGTTAATTCAATAGCTTTTTTCATTGCTTTTCGAAAAGAAACACGATTTTTTAATTGGCCAGCTATAAATTCTGCAAGAATATTAGGATGCCCATATGGATTGGAAATTCTGGTAATAGCAATGTTGAGTTTTCTATTGACACAATTAAGTTCTTTTTGAACATTCATCTGTAATTCTGCGACTCTTTGGGGTTTATCTTCAATTAATAATTTAGGAAATCCCATATAGATTATTATCTGAATGAGATCGATTCTTTTTTTAATTTCAATACGTGCAATTCCCTCCATACCAGAGGATATTCTTATATTTTTTTGGACATAATTTTTAATACAGTCTCGTATTTTTTTATCTTCTTCTAAACCTTCAGAATACTTTTTTGGTTGTGCAAACCAAAGAGAATGATGACTTTGGGTTGTACCAAGTCTGAAACCAAGTGGATTTATTTTTTGTCCCATAGGCCTCCACTACTATACGTATCATAACATGTTAGATTTATTTTTTCATTGCTGCATCCAGGTTTTTTTAAATACATTAAATATCCTTCATATTGTTGATAGACGGATATATCTTCCAATACGATAGTTATATGACAGGTGGATCTTTTTATTGGGTAACTTCGTCCTCGGGCACGAGGTTTTAATTTTTTCACGGTATTTCCTTGGTTCACTTCAGCTTTACTAATGACTAAATTGGTTTCTTTGAAACCCTTATTGTGACTAGCATTTGCTGCTGCAGAATAAACCAATTTAAAAATGGGATAACATCCTCGATAAGGCATAAGTTCTAATATCATAAGTGCTTCTTCGTAGGAACGTCCACGGATTTGGTCAATTATTCTCCGTGCTTTGTGGGCAGACATAGATATATATTGCCCTAAAGCATATACTTCCATATATGATTTCTTCTTTCTTTTCTTTATCATAAGGTTTACCTCTCACTAAAAAAATCTATATTCATTTTTTTTTTTCATTTAATTAACGACGAGATCTATTATCATTTTTCGCATGTCCTCGAAAATTTATAGTAGGTGAAAATTCTCCCAATTTATGTCCTACCATAAG